CGTGATCTTGCTCGTGAGGGTAATGAAATTATCCGTGAAGCTTGCAAATGGAGTCCTGAACTAGCTGCCGCTTGTGAAGTATGGAAGGAGATCAAATTCGAGTTCGAACCGGTAGATAAGCTAGATAAAGAAAAGAAATAAGCACGTGTAATTCAGTAATTCCTGTTTGTTTTCCTAATTGTAATTAAACTTGGCCCAATCTTTTCCTAAAAAAAAAGATTGAGCCGAATCGAATAAGGAATGAGTATCTTAATACTTCTTAATACTAATACTATATATTATAGTATTAGTATTAAGAAGTATTAAGATCTATATACTATGATTTAAGATCTATATACTATGATTAGATCTTACCTATATATACACAAGATCTAAATACAAGACGAGATAAGGTCGAAGACAAAACAACTCCGTATTTATTATTTCTATTGTTTTGTTTATTTTTTTTTTTTATTCCTTATTTTATCGTTGGATCCATAAATAAATTCATTTTATAGATCCTTGGTATTATTGGGGGATTTTTGGGAGATTATTGGTGGATCTTTTTATTTTTTATTGCGTAGCTTCAGACCATAGATCATAGATCAAGCCAGGGAAGGGCCACTTCTACCCCTCCTGTATATTGTCTTTTTCATTCCATGTTGCAATACAAATGTATTATTTAATTATATGAGAGATTGTATGAAAATAAATTCTTCATTTATAGGAATAAAAAAACTTTTTATCTTTATTTTATCCTTGGTAATGATAATTTGTACATGACGTGAGAGAACCCTGTCTTTATAGTTTTATTAATTGAGGAAAAGATTAAATACATAATAATATAAATAATATATGTATATCGAAGTGATACCCTTGGATTCCTCCAAACCCAAAAAGGAGAATCTTTTCTTTCAATACTCACCCGTTGTTAGTTAACAATCCTAGTGACTAGTGATTGGATCCATAGGCTTCAGAAATAAAATAATAAATAAAATAAATTATTATTCATCGAATGACTATTCATCTATTGTATTCTCGTCAAATAAGGGGCGATAAGACTCTATGGAAAAATGGTGGTTCAATTCGATGTTGTTTAACAAAAAGTTAGAATATAGATGTGGGCTAAGTAAATCATTGGATAGTTCTGATATTATTGGAAATACCAGTGGAAGTGAAGAACCCATTATAAATGATAATGATAAGGGTAAAAACATTTCTAGTTGGAGTAATAGTGACAATTATGCTTTCAATAATGTTGATTATTTATTTGATATCGGGAATATTTGGAGTTTGGTCTCGGATGACACCTTTTTAGTTAGAGATAGTAATGGTGACAGTTATTCTGTATATTTTGATATTGAAAATCAGATTTTTGAGATTGACAATGAGGGTTCTTTTATGAGTGAACCAGAAAGTTTTTTTTCTAGTTGTTTGAATAGTAGGTCCAAAAACTACTATTATCATTACATGTATGATACTCAATCTAGTTGGAATAATCACATTAATAGTTGCATTAATAGTTATCTTCATTTTGAAGTAAGTATTAAAAGTTCTATTTTAGGTGATATCGACTATTACAGTTATAGTTATAATTATAGTTTCATTTATACTGAAAGTGTAAGTCGTAGTGAAAATGGAAATTCGAGTTTAAAAACTAGTAGTAATGGCAGCGATCTCAATATAAGAGAAGAGTCTAATGATTTCGATATAAATCAAAATCAAAGCTACAGACATTTATGGGTTCAATGCGAAAATTGTTATGGATTAAATTATAAAAAATTTTTTAAGTCAAAAATGAATATTTGTGAACAGTGCGGATATCATTTGAAAATGAGTAGTTCAGATAGAATCGAACTCTCGATTGATTCGGGCACTTGGGATCCCATGGATGAAGAGATGGTCTCTATGGACCCTATTGAATTTCATTCAGAGGAAGAACCTTATAAAGATCGTATCGATTCTTATCAAAGAAAGACAGGTTTAATTGAAGCTGTTCAAACAGGCATAGGTCAACTAAATGGTATTCCGATAGCAGTTGGGGTTATGGATTTTCAGTTTATGGGAGGTAGTATGGGATCTGTAGTCGGCGAGAAAATCACCCGTTTGATCGAGTATGCTACTAATCGATCTTTACCTGTTATTATTGTATGTGCTTCCGGGGGAGCACGCATGCAAGAAGGAAGTTTGAGCTTGATGCAAATGGCTAAAATATCTTCTGCTTTATATGATTATCAATCAAATAAAAAGTTATTCTATGTATCAATCCTTACATCTCCTACAACCGGTGGAGTAACAGCCAGTTTTGGTATGTTGGGAGATGTTATTATTGCTGAACCTAATGCCTATATTGCATTTGCGGGTAAAAGAGTAATTGAACAAACATTAAATAAAACAGTACCCGAAGGTTCACAAGCGGCTGAGTATTCATTCCATAAGGGCTTATTCGACTCAATCGTACCACGTAATCCTTTAAGAGGTGTTTTGAGTGAGTTATTTCATCTCCACGGTTTTTTTCCTCTGAATAAAAATTCAATAAATTAAAGTATAGCACTCGATTCAATTATTTGTAGCGAACGAGTATTTTATTTGTATTTAATTTATCGTAAAAAAACTTAAGTTAAGAAGAATGGTCTTTTCGTTGGTAACATTAGTTCTACTTGTAGTAAGAGCTATAAGTTTTGGATAATTATTATTTTTTTCCGTCATATCAATTTTTCTATTTTTTATCTTACTCCTAATTCCTGATTAGTAATCAGGAACCCTTTATTAATCAATAGGATAAAAAAGCTAAAAGAGTAAGTTTCTCCTTCCGAGGAATTAGGGAAAGGAAAGACATAAAGAAAAAATAATTTTATCTGGCCTTGTTACGTATTAATTTGATTTTAATCGAGACAAAAATAGATCTTATTTAGAATTTATTATATTTATTTAGAATTTATTATATAATAAATTCTAAATAAATGTATAATAGAAAGAATTTATTTTGACTAAGAACCCTCACTTTTATTATGGAATCAAGTTTATAGAATCAAGTTACCGTTTGCTTTGTTGGATTCGATTAGTGAAAGTTGTGAACTCATAATAAACTCTTTAATACCCTTAAGTAAAAAAAAAAAAAAAATACAAAGAATAAAAAAGGATGGGAGAATAAGAAAGTTTCTTATATTCTTATATTATATGTTATTATTAAAGTGAATTATCATACATATTTTATATTTATGTATAACGATGAATTAGGTACACATTTATATTCCTTGCACTTATTAACTACTTAATATTAGTTATATTAGATATACTTATCATTAGTTATATTTAAAAAACAAATATTAAATTGGGGCACCCATTCTATGACAGATCTACCCTCTATTTTTGTGCCCTTAGTGGGCCTAGTATTTCCGGCAATTGCAATGGCTTCTTTATCTCTTCATGTCCAAGAAAATAAGATTATCTAAATTTGTATATGGCTCTTTCCGAACACAAATGAGAGACTCATATGCATACGGATACACGATATCTGCATAAATGCAGATTATATATGGGTATGGGTCTAGCCGGTTAAAAATAAATTGGTGAATAGTTTGAAATAGAAAGTCAATGTATCTAACCAATTACTTCTAATAGTTCCCGTCAAAATAGTGCTAGTTGATGAGAGTTACTTCGGGGTCAAGAAAAGTTAAGTCAAATTTATTTGGGTTATTCTCTCAATTCCAATTGAATACAACCGGATCGAGTATAGTAAGTATAATATGAACTGGCGATCAGAGCATATCTGGATAGAACTTATAACGGGGTCTCGAAAAACAAGTAATTTTTTTTGGGCCTGTATCCTTTTTTTAGGTTCATTAGGATTCTTAGTGGTTGGAACTTCCAGTTATCTTGGTAGGAATCTTATACCCGTATTTCCATCTCAGCAAATCTTTTTTTTTCCGCAAGGTATCATAATGTCTTTTTATGGGATCGCGGGTCTATTTATTAGCTCCTATTTGTGGTGTACAATTGCGTGGAATGTAGGTAGTGGTTATGATCGATTTGATAGAAAAGAAGGAATTGTTTGTATTTTTCGTTGGGGATTTCCTGGAATAAATCGTCGCATTTTCCTTCGTTTCTTTATGAAAGATATCCAATCCATCAGAATGGAGGTTAAAGAGGGTCTTTATCCTCGTCGTGTCCTTTATATGGAAATAAGAGGCCAAGGGGCCATTCCCTTGACTGGCACTGATGAGAATCTTACTCCACGAGAAATTGAACAAAAAGCTGCCGAATTAGCCTATTTCTTGCGTGTACCAATTGAAGTATTTTGAAATGAAGAATTAATGTTTTCTTAGTATGAAGGAGGGAACTTGCTAATTCCCTTTTTAATAAAATTGAAGTTTCTTCAAAAGACTTAAGAGAATTCATCCAATATTTCGAATTGATAGGTTACATTATTCCTGGACTGTGGTTATGGTTAGGCGGTGAAACATAAACATTTCGAAATAATTAATTAATTGATCCGGGAAGGCTTTTTTTGTCTCGAAATTCGAATCATATTTGTTACTTCTAGTGGATTTTCGAGTATTCATCGACCAGGAACAAAGAACAAATGGGGATGAAATTAGTTGGAATTTACCCAATTGAGATATCTCTGGGAATCGTATTTGCTTGCTTATTTTTTTTTTATTTTTTTTTATCTGAAAAAGACTCTTTTCTATATTTTATTTTGCTAGATCCAAGGACTCAATTTTTACAAAAAAAAAAATGGGAATAAATTCATAGGTTCGATACCTTGTTATAGAATTCGTGTTCAGATAAATATAAAATAGAATCGACGAATGACGAATGCAGCAGATTCATTAACAATTCACAGAAAAAAAAATGAAAAAAACAAAAGCATTGACTTCCCTCCCATATATTATATCCATAATATTTTTGCCTTGGTGGGTCTCTCTCTCATTTAATAAAAGTCTGGAACCTTGGGTTATTAATTGGTGGAATACCCGGCAATCCGAAACTCTCTTGAATGATATTCAAGAAAAAAGCATTCTAGAAAGATTTATAGAATTAGAAGAACTATTCCTGTTGGACGAAATGATAAAGGAATACCCAGAAACACATATACAAAAACTTCGTATAGGAATACACAAAGAAACAGTACAATTAGTCAAAACACACGATGAGTATAATTTCCATATAATTTTTAATTTCTCGACAAATATAATCTGTTTCGCTATTCTAAGTGGTTATTTTATTCTGGGTAATGAAGAACTTGTTATTCTTAATTCTTGGGTTCAGGAATTCATCTATAACTTGAGTGACACAATAAAAGCTTTTTCGATTCTTTTAGTTACTGATTTATGGATCGGATTTCATTCAACCCATGGTTGGGAACTTATGATTGGTTCGGTCTACAACGATTTTGGATTAGCTCATAACGATCAAATTATATCTGGTCTTGTTTCCACTTTTCCAGTTATTCTAGATACAATTGTGAAATATTGGATCTTCCATTATTTAAATCGTGTATCTCCTTCGCTTGTAGTCATTTATCATTCAATGAACGAATAAAGAACTCATTTGATCTCCTGATATCAATCAAATAAGAATGTCTCTTTGTGTTTGAAGAATTTAAGAAAAATATTTTCAATCTTATTTATTCCTTAGTTATACTTCTACCTGTTTAGGGTATTCGTCCCATATTCCAGTAAATTATTCCAGTACAATGGCAGACTCGTGGATAGGGAACTACACTAGTTAGCTACCTTTCTATTTTATTGTAGAAATTCTGGGATCAATGATTGAACCATGCAAAATAGAAATATTTTTTCTTGGGTAAAGGAACAGATGACTCGATCCATTTCTGTATCGATTATGATATATGTAATCACTCGGGCATCTATTTCAAATGCATATCCCATTTTTGCGCAGCAGGGTTATGAAAATCCGCGTGAAGCAACTGGACGAATTGTATGTGCAAATTGCCATTTAGCTAATAAGCCCGTGGATATTGAAGTTCCGCAAACTGTGCTTCCTGATACTGTATTTGAAGCAGTTGTTCGAATCCCCTATGATATGCAACTGAAACAAGTTCTTGCTAATGGGAAAAAGGGGGCTTTGAATGTGGGGGCTGTTCTTATTTTACCCGAAGGATTCGAATTAGCCCCCCCCGATCGTATTTCTCCCGAGGTGAAAGAAAGGACGGGAAATCTATCCTTTCAGAGTTACCGTCCCAATAAACGAAATATTCTTGTGATAGGTCCTGTTCCCGGTCAGAAATATAGTGAAATTGTTTTTCCCATTCTTTCCCCTGACCCTGCTACGAAGAAAGACGTTCACTTCTTAAAATATCCAATATATGTAGGTGGGAATAGAGGAAGAGGTCAGATTTATCCTGATGGGAGCAAGAGTAATAATACAGTCTATAATGCTACATCGGCGGGAATAGTAAGCAGAATAGTACGTAAAGAAAAGGGGGGATATGAAATAACCATAGTTGATGCATCAGATGGACATCAAGTGGTTGATATTATACCTCCAGGACCGGAACTTCTTGTTTCAGAGGGTGAATCCATCAAGCTTGATCAACCATTAACAAGCAATCCTAATATAGGAGGTTTTGGTCAGGGAGATGCAGAAATAGTGCTTCAAGATCCATTACGCGTCCAAGGCCTTTTGTTCTTTTTGGCATCTGTTATTTTAGCACAAATTTTTTTGGTTCTTAAAAAGAAACAGTTTGAAAAGGTTCAATTGTACGAAATGAATTTCTAGATTCAAAAATCTTTAGACTATTAAAATTAAGGAAAGGGTGGTATAAATGAAAGGAACAAATAAAATACTTCTATCTAGGGGGGATTACTAGTTTTACTTATCTGCTATTCGACACAAGAAAGGATTTATTTTCTACCCTTTCTTGTGTCATCTTATATTGAAATGAAATAATAATCACTTTTTTTTGTCTGTTCGTCAAAGATTACTATATTCTTCTTTTTCGTGTCTATCGAAATCCCTTATTTATATTTCTAATTTCTATTTAGAATTTCTATTTATAAAAGTAGTGGACAAACAAAAAAGGGGTTAGGGGGAGTAATTCATTATAAGAAACAAAAGAGTAGAGTAGTTTGAAATGAAACATCAGATCAGAACCAAGATCCCCCTTTTATAATTTCTATGAATAAAATATGTTGACTGGATAATTTTCCAATTTGTATCTTATGGAATACATTAAATGGAATATATCAAAGTCTCATTTAAGAGTAAGAACTCAGCGGGGCCTCGCCGCTATAATAAGGGGATAAGTCCCGCTGAGTTCTTACCTTTTCATGTCTACAATCTGGTTCATCCAATTACTACAGAGATGAACCCAACCCGGAATATGAACCGTAAAAGAAAATACCTATTAAACCGATCACAGGAATACCAGCTACAGTACCTATCAGCCAAAGAGGAATCCTTCCAGTAGTATCGGCCATTTCCCCCGCTTTCCTCCACATTTCATCAAATTGTCATACTAGAGACAAAAACAGTCATGAATAATTATGAGGA